TCACTTCAACCATTAGTGTCAAATAAATAATACAATTTTGCGGGGTTGAAGGAAAAGATCCAAATACATGTTTTATTCTTTTCAATAATCCATATTTATAGCAATGAAATCCTATTGTTCCTACCCTGAGTGAAGTGATAAATGACTGATTACAAATATCTATGATCTATAATACTATTTCTTCTCTATAAAGGACCAGAGATGCCTTGCTTACGTATCATTGGGAAGTGCATTAACATAAATACGGCAGTAAGTAGAGGTAATACAAAAGTGTGTAAACTATAAAAACGAGTCAGGGTGGATTGGCCTACACTAGCACTTCCGCGCAATAACTCTACCAAAGGCGATCCTATTACAGGAATAGCTTCCGGTACACCTGTTACAATTTTGACTGCCCAATAACCAATTTGGTCCCGGGGTAAGGAATAACCAGTCACGCCAAAAGATGCGGTCAATACAGCTAAAACTACACCTGTAACCCAAGTCAATTCACGAGGTTTTTTAAAGCCACCGGTGAGATACACACGAAATACGTGCAGGATCATCATTAGCACCATCATACTTGCGGACCATCGATGAACTGATCGGATTAACCAACCAAAGTTAGCTTCAGTCATTATATATTGAACGGAAGCAAAAGCCTCAGTAACCGTTGGGCGATAGTAAAAAGTCATAGCAAATCCCGTAGCTACTTGTACTAAAAAACAAGTAAGTGTAATTCCGCCTAAACAATAAAATATGTTCACATGGGGAGGGACATATTTACTAGTTATATCATCTGCAATCGCCTGAATCTCAAGACGTTCTTCGAACCAATCATATACTTTATTGAGATAGGTAAATCCAGGGAACTCCCCCTCTGAGAACCGTATATGAGAATTTCATTTCGTACGGCTCAAACAAAAACCACCCAAATACTGGCTAGAATGGATATGTGTAATAAAAAGTTTGAAACTTATTTATCTTTCCTCCTATGATTCACTCTTTCTTTTTCTCTAAAGATACGAAAGAATAAAAATCTGAAAGCTCTTCTTTGTGGTTATAATGCTAAAAAATATCAAGTTGGCTCATTCGTCTTTATGTTGATTGTTACAGGCCTCTTGAATCCTCTATTTACCTATTTTTTTTTTATTTTCTTTTATTTGTTATTCTTGTTATTCTTATTTGTGTGTAACGCGGTTTTACTTCTGTTTTCTTTATTATTGATAGGAATTCTCTTGTTAAGACCCTATGAATCGATTAAAACCTCAGATTCATACTACAACCACGATGATTCAAGAAAACCTTCAAACTAAGTCCAAAAATTCCCTGAGTAAGAATCGTTGGATCATCACTTATTCAATGAATAGATATACGGAATAAAAATTTAAAGAAAGGTTTGTCCCTTAAGCATAAACGGGAAAAAGAATAAAAATCTGTCGATTTATCACTTCTAACCCCCTTTTTTAACTATTTGGGGGTTAACTCTTTTTTTTGGAGTCCGGCCCGCGAGGTCTTAATATAAAATATGAATCATAGTTAGAATAGTTTGTAATCTATTTCCTATATTCCGCGCGTTCCGGATACTAGAATGAATATCCGACGAGGTAAAACCATCTGTATCAAGATGACAGAACCACTCTCTGTAGTATCCATAGGATCAATTATAACAAGTCACACACTCATATTCCGGAAATACAGAAACAAAGAAATTCCACGGTCGAACTACCCAAAAATAGAATGGGCTAAAAACGACCTAAATGATTCACTTTGTAGTGAAAAGCGATTTAGTAGTTCTTGTGAATCTAATTCATTGAAATTCCATCCAGTAAAATGGAAGAATTATAAATCTCCAAAATAATAGATAGGAATATCGCAAATAGAGCCATTGCAATACCCATCAAAGGAGTAGTTCCCCAACCTGGAGCTACTTTACCATATTCCGAATTCAGTGGTTTCAATAAATCCCCTACAATGGTTCGTCTTGGACCAGATCTAGAACTATTCTCAACGGTTTGTGTAGCCATAAATCCTATTTTGTATTCAGTGAGAGCCGTTGACTTTGTATACCATTATATTGTAAATAAATGATCTTAGCATAGATCCATTGTGGTCTTAAAATTATATAATAATGGAAACAGCAACCTTAGTTGCCATCTCTATATCTGGTTTACTTGTAAGTTTTACTGGGTACGCCTTATATACTGCTTTTGGGCAACCCTCTCAACAACTAAGAGATCCATTCGAGGAACACGGAGACTAGTTGAAGTAATGAGCCTCCCAATATTGGGAGGCTCGTTACTTCAATCGAGATAATAAAAAATCATTTCATCTTTTTAGTTGGAACTTTAGGTGGTTCCCGAAAAAAGATGGCGAAAAATATTATTCCCAGAGTCGAGACTAAGAGGAATGTATAAACCAATGCTTCCATAGATTCGATTGTGGTTTACAATTATAGCTTCCATGCCTGTTTATTTTGGGTCGTCTCCCGGATAACTAAAGAGAAAGAGTCAAAGAAAGGGCAAAGGCAGCGATTCAAATCAAGATTTATCCGGCTCCCTGTCTATGTTAAATCACAAAAATAAAAGTAAGAAATCAATCTTGTATCAGACTACTTGTCGTCTTGTAGTCGGATCCCCAAGTTTTTGGAATGTTCCAAATTCTACTTGAGCATCCAAATCTGGGTCAATGCCGGCAAAAACATCTCGGAACAAGGTTCTAGCGCCATGCCAAATATGTCCGAAGAAGAAGAGCAGAGCAAATGAAGCATGGCCAAAAGTAAACCAACCCCTTGGACTGCTACGAAAAACACCATCGGATTTCAAAGTAGCACGATCTAATTCAAAAATTTCGCCCAATTGAGCGCGTCGAGCATATTTTTTCACAGTAGCAGGATCACTATAACTGACTCCATTCAGTTCGCCACCATAGAACTCCACAGTTACACCTACTTGTTCGACACTATACTTCGACTCTGCCCTTCGAAACGGAACATCGGCTCTAACAATACCGTCTCCGTCTACCAAAACAACCGGAAATGTTTCAAAAAAAGTGGGCATACGACGTACAAAAAGTTCACGCCCTTCCTTATCTCTAAAGATAGGGTGTCCTAACCACCCAACAGCTATTCCATCCCCGTTGTCCATTGAGCCCGCTCTGAATAATCCCCCCTTTGCCGGATTATTACCGATGTAATCATAAAAAGCCAATTTTTCAGGAATTTTAGACCAAGCCTCTGATAAACTTTGATTTTCGGCTATCCCAGCGCTAACTCTTCGATATATTTCTTGCTGGAAGTATCCCTGATCCCATTGATAACGAGTGGGACCAAATAATTCAATCGGGGTAGTTGCTGAACCATACCACATAGTTCCAGCAACAACAAAAGCGGCAAAAAAGACAGCAGCGATACTGCTGGAAAGGACGGTTTCAATATTTCCCATGCGTAATCCTTTGTATAGACGTTGGGGCGGACGGACACTAAGATGGAATAGGCCGGCTAATATGCCCAATGTCCCTGCTGCAATATGATGAGAGGCTATTCCTCCCGGAACAAAAGGATCAAAACCTTCCACACCCCACGCTGGATTTACAGATTGTACCCTTCCGGTTAGTCCATAAGGATCGGACACCCATATTCCAGGACCATACAACCCCGTTACATGAAATGCGCCAAACCCAAAACAAGCCAACCCTGAAAGAAATAAATGAATTCCAAAAATCTTAGGTAAATCTAAAGAAGGTTTTCCTGTACGTTCATCAGAAAATATTTCTAGATCCCAGTACACCCAATGCCAAATAGCTGCCAAAAAGCATAAGCCAGAAAACACAATATGTGCCCCGGCCACACCTTCGTAACTCCAAATACCCGGATTCGTTATAGTACCTCCTGTGATACTCCAACCGCCCCATGAATTGGTTATTCCTAAACGAGTCATGAAGGGTATAACAAACATACCCTGTCTCCACATTGGATCAAGAACGGGGTCAGAGGGATCAAAAACCGCTAGTTCGTAGAGAGCCATCGAACCGGCCCAACCAGCAACTAGAGCTGTATGCATTATATGAACAGAAATCAAACGACCCGGATCATTCAATACGACGGTATGAACACGATACCAAGGCAAACCCATGGAAATACCCCTTTAATCAACGAATAATAGACACTATGTAACTTTATTGCATTGTAAAAAGTAAAAAAACTATGCTCTGGACCCACTCTTTCGGTAGATTTTCTCGAGGAAAGAATTAATATTTGTTCTATTCTTTTAGTAATAATAATAATAATAGATAGTAATAATAGACGAATTCCATTTGTAGGAACAAAAATAAGCAGATCTATTCTATACCCGATAAGTACCAATACGCAATGGTAGAGGGGATTGATCCCACTTTAATTTTCTCTGAGTGAAGACATACCCATTTGTTCATATCATTCCAAAGACCCATTCGTTTCGTAAAAATTTTCCTTTAGTCATAATCATTCGGTTTTCTTTTTTTATGTTATTGTTATGAACTTATTCAATTTATGGATAAACTATGATAAAGGCTAATCTTATTAAGACAATAAACCCGTTGTTACGCTTCCACATCAAAGTAAGATATAGTACTTAATTTTTTTTCTTTCATTTTATGCCTATTGGTGTTCCAAAAGTACCTTTTCGAAGTCCTGGAGAGGAAGATGCATCGTGGGTTGACATATAGTGCGACTTGTCAGATATATTGGGTCACATGGAATTTCCCCATTCTCTCCCCTGATCGAGATATCCCCTCTTTCGCCCAAAAAAGATTGATTGAATTATCAAAAGTTTGGAGCGTGAAATACAATTTAATCCTATTTATTTTTTGTAGGGGTATCAGATTAATATTATCAATTAGAATAATTTATGGTTGGCTCGACTGGACCAAAAAAATGAAGTATCCAGGCTCCGTTTAGAAAAAACCCAATTGGTAATATATCTAAGATTACTACTTTTATAATATTCTATTTATAAACAGGAGCGATCTCAAACTGTTTAATCAATCGAGTAATATAATGAATACATTTAATATAATGAATACATTGAATATTTAGTGGAAGACATGAAATAAATGAAATTGAAAAATAAAAAAAGCCATAGCAAAAAGACGTGGTATTGGGACATTTGCCCTATATGTGCAAATAAAAATCGGGCCTATCTTTACTCGGAGTAGAGCATAAACCTAAAAAAATTGAAAAAGCCCATTCAGGAACAAGAAAATGGCATCGTTATTTGGATTCGATCTCGATGAAACAATACATCAATGAGAAGTTCATTCGATAAGTTTAGTAAATTATTTATATATATATTTTATTTATATATAGGTAAAGTAAACAGGCCAAAACAAATCCTTCTTGAAAAATGGAAGAAAAAAAGCCCTTTGTTAGAAGTTAGAAAGAGCCCCCTATGAAAATAAAAAAGAATGAGGGCTGCAATCTACACATTGATTCTTTTTTTTTGCGCGATTTTTGGTAAACCGTATGCATCAAAAGGTGCGCGTACGGTTCCTAAGGATACAATTATATCCTAATCAACCGACTTTATCGAGCAAGATTACTTTTTTTAGGCCAAGAGGTTGATAGCGATCTCTCGAATCAAATTATTGGTCTTATGGTATATCTCAGTCTAGAGGATGATAGCAAAGATCTGTATTTGTTTATAAACTCTCCCGGGGGGTGGGTAATACCCGGAGTAGCTATTTATGATACTATGCAATTTGTACAACCAGATGTACAGACAATATGCATGGGATTGGCCGCTTCAATAGGATCTTTTCTTCTGGTCGGAGGAGAAATTACCAAACGTCTAGCATTCCCTCATGCTCGGCGCCAATGAGTTTTGTATTTGAGAGAAAAAAGAAGACTATGCCTTCGCCATATGAAATATGACTATTAAGTAATAATAGCATGGCATTTTGAATTCGATATGAGAAACCCTTTTTTATTTTTGTTTTTTTTTTTTCAAAAATCAATCATTAGATTATATATCGAACGAATAGTATGAGATAAAGGGCATTTCCGATTTTATCTGATTTATCGGAAGCCTATTGCAGCGTCACAAACTTTTTTGTTTTCACACCAGAGGGATAATAACAATATTTCTCTTAGGAAAGAATACAAAAAAAAGAAACTTTGGGATTGCTTAATAACAGACTAAATAAATATATAAAGCAACGGAACCATCATAGTATGTTTTAACTACTCCAAAATAAAATGAAGGATGGTTATTGGATTATTTACCGATCGGGGTCTGATAGGCCCTATATTTGAATATTTGAATTTGATTTTATACTTCTTCAATGGAATGGAGGTTATAAAGTAAATTCCATTGTATAGCCGTATGCAATGCGCAAAAGATGCCTGTACGGTTGTTCAATTCTATCTTTTGGTTTTCATATCATTACTCGTTATTTAATTTATTCTCTTTGATTTCTCTTCGAGATAGAAGAACCATTTATTAGGTTATATAATCAGGGTAATGATCCATCAACCTGCTAGTTCTTTTTATGAGGCACCCGCAGGAGAATTTATCCTGGAAGCGGAAGAAATGATGAAGCTGCGCGAAACCATTACAAGGGTTTATGTACAAAGAACAGGCACACCTCTATGGGTTGTATCCGAAGACATGGAAAGAGATGTTTTTATGTCAGCAACAGAAGCCCAAGCTCATGGAATTGTTGATCATGTAGGGGTAGAATAAAAAATAACAGGGATTTCGCGCAAATACAAATACGCCATTTGAAATTTTATCTTCTTACTGGGTTTGATAGAGTATTCTATTAATTAATTTATTACTATAGAAGTAATTCCTAATCGGCCGGTTAGGATCGATCTAAACCAGCTCATTATGTATACGAGTCAACATGCCAACTATTAAACAACTTATTAGAAAGACGAGACAGCCAATCAGAAATGTTACGAAATCCCCCGCCCTTGGGGGATGCCCTCAGCGACGAGGAACATGTACTAGGGTGTATGTGTGACTCGTTCAGAGCATGGACTGGGGCAAAAGAAAAGAACCCATTTTTCCAGTATCAGTGATCAGTAACAGTAAATAAGATAAAATAAAACGGAAGAACTCCATTCACTATCTAAAAAGTATCTATCATACCCTTCTATTGTGTATCAAAATTTATGGTTTCTAGTGGTGTAAATCCAATCGTCTCCATTTTCAATTTAAGATGAGAAAGAATTTCCCATTGGTAGCAAATGTTTATCCATTAAGCGGGGGGAATCCCATTTAAAGGCAAGAAAGATTACGCCCTTACTCTTTCAACAACGGACTAAGAGGGTCAGCTACACAGTTAATCTTCATAATTAAATACCGTTACTGTATAAGTGGATCTCGTTGTGAAAGACGGATTACTGAATAATTCATGGGTAGAGCCAAAAAGTGTGAACTGTACAAGTTAACAATAGCATTGATTAAATGAAAGAAAAGAAGGGGCTCCGGTGTATAGAAGGGATCTCGCCGTTTAAGAAGTAACCATAGAAACGATGGAACCCACTATTTTTTTTTTTATTCATTTCTATTTTATATTTACTACTTTTTGTTTTTATTTAATATTAATATGCTTTTTTTAATATCTAGTATCAATATCAATATTATTTCTTATTTCGAGGTAAAATGCCTATAAAAAAAAAGAAAAAATCGTGGGCGGGAAGGTTATAGTAGCAAAAGCCGTTGGAGTTTTTATTTTATACATTGGAAGGATCCGTTTTGTTATTAACAAACTAGTAAAGGGGAAGGGAATAACTGAAAGAAAAGAAATCAATTAGTTATTTATCAAAGTTTCATTTATTCAATGACCAGAATTAAACGAGGATGTATAGCTCGGAGACGTAGAACAAAAATTCGTTTATTTGCATCAAGCTTTCGAGGGGCTCATTCAAGACTTACTCGAACTATTACTCAACAGAAAATAAGAGCTTTGTTTTCGGCTTATCGGGATAGAGGTAGGCAAAAGAGATATTTTCGCCGTTTGTGGATCACTCGGATAAATGCAGCAATTCGAGGGAATTTCGTATACTATAGTTATAATATTTTCATACACAATCTGTACAAGAAGCAGTTGCTTCTTAATCGTAAAATACTTGCGCAAATAGCTATATTAAATAGAAATTGTCTTTCTATGATTTCCACTGAGATTATAAAATAAGTAGATTGGAAGGACTCCATAGGAATGTTTTAAATTTTAATGGAGTGCGCTGTAAAATTAACTCCGGGAAGGTAGAATAGAAATTAGTATGATAAAATATAATCAAATAATATGATAAAGTCGTCAAAATGAACAAACAAGACGTTCAATAAAAAAAGATTTCTTCTTTTTCCCCGATACTTTTTTTCTTATGACACGACACTCACATCTTAATTCGCGAATTTTTCGAACAAAACATCAATCCGCCTTTGAGTTCGTATTGGAATTTTGATTCAAGTGAAGAGTAAGCCTATCCCCCTTTTTGATTCTAAGACCCGCAGTTCTAGCAGCCGACTCACCTCTTTCAAATTGTTTCTCATTATTAAGAAAGGGTAACAAAGATAAAATACGAGCTTGCTTGATAGCAATAGTAATTAATCGTTGTTGTTTTAAGTTTAATCTATTCACCCGTCTAGATAATATCTTTCCTTGTTCACTAATAAATCGACTAATTAAACTCATGTTTCTATAATCAATTCGATCCCCCGACCCAATCGGGGGCAAACGCCTACGAAAAGATCGCTTGGATTTAAAATAGAGTCGCTTGGATTTATCCATGATTTGTTTATTCCTTATCCCGAAAATCCTAATTTTGTCGGGGATTTCTTTTTGGTTTGTTTATCTTTAAATATATGTTATATATAATATATGGTATATGACATTTTTCATCTTCCTTGGAAGGATGACATACAATACATACGTGTAATCGGTTCCATCTATTTCTTTATCTCCCCATGAATTGTATATTTGTAACAAAAGGGACAGAATTTTCTCAATTCCAATCGACTAGGCGTATTGTGTCGATTCTTTTGAGTAATATATCTGGAAATACCAACCCTCTTTGATTCCTTATTAGCATCATTTCGAACAGCACAATTGGTACATTCCAAAATAACTGTTACTCGAACATCTTTCCCCTTGGCCATGAACCCCCTTTGTATTTTTGATTCACTCAACTATTCTATTTTGCGATCCAAAGAGAAAAAAGGAACGAAAAAAAAAAAATAGAAGTTGCTAACTCGAAATAAAATTATGAAAAATTTCGTTGCAATCAAGATAGTAATAATAAGTAATACAATGATTTCGAACTACATTTCTAATCCCAATATAGCGTTTCGTCTTTCATTTAAGTATTTTGTATGATATCGTTGACCTATCCATCAATTTCCATTTCCGTTCTCATTCTCTTTTTAATTATTTTAATTTAAATTAAAAATTTTATTTTAATTCGAGCCTCGGGCCTGAGGCCCGAGTTCCGAGTTTCACTGAATTTGAATCCACTTTTATTCTTTCTCTTTTCGAACTTATTCAAATTTTAAAAATTCTAAAATTAAAAGATGGGAAGGGGAGGGATTAGTCACAGAGATTTTATTAAATCCCTAATCTTCTTCACCACTTCCCATGTTACTAACTAGAATGAAAAAAAGGGGAATATCAGCGCATCCGGAAATAAACGATTAATCTCTATCAATAGACCTGCTAAAAACCCGAACCATATAGTACTTACTACCGGCGCCCCCGAGAGATATGTTTTTAGATCTCGCATTTTATTTGAAATCCTCCTTCTTTATTGGAATTTGTAATACATATATGATCAGACATATATGGAGTTAATGATCGCTTGTATTTGTCCGCGGAATCCCTAATTCAAATTGAAGTGTACAACGATTCAGTAGAATATTCCTTTTCTTAAAAAAAATGTGCCCTTTTCTGTACCAGCATTTCCCCAAAATATTCATTTTTTTTACAGCGGGTTTCATTATACGTAACGCATATAAGTAGTTTATTATAATTAATTAATAATTAATTATATGTTCTATGATATGAGATCAAAAAGAAGAAATGACAAGATAATTTTTGTATAGAAATGGAGTAAATAAAGATGTGGAAAACAATACGGGTATTCTCTACAATGACACTGTAACCCAATTGAAAGGGATGTAGCGCAGCTTGGTAGCGCGTTTGTTTTGGGTACAAAATGTCACGGGTTCAAATCCTGTCATCCCTACCTATTCTATTACTTATCTTATGAGCAGGAATCGTAACGAGGGATCAATTGAAATCGATTAAATTGGGCATCCATAACATGATAAATCTTTCTTTCATTTGACTCTATTCTACTATAGAATAGGATACGCATGCAAAAATATAATATATTAGGGTTACTTACAAAATATTTAGTGTGATAATAAAGCGCTCTTAGTTCAGTTCGGTAGAACGCGGGTCTCCAAAACCCGATGTCGTAGGTTCAAATCCTACAGAGCGTGATCCCATTCTTGTTATTCTTAGGTCGAAAATTACACTGAAATGAAATAATTGAACAGCAATTTCAATTTGACCCCTGCCCTATGTATTAAAATTAATAAAGCAAGTAGGGGTCAATCAAAAAAAGAGCTATTAATTAATTAAAGGTCCAACTGATCACCGCGTCTGTATTGTAAATATGCGGTTACAAATAATCCAGCCAAAGTAATAGAAATTAGACCTAAGACAATTCCAAATAGAAAAACTTCAATCATTTCAATTTGTTTGAAAGAGGAAAAGGAGAGGTAATATCTATTCTTAACTATTAATTCATATTGCCCATGAATCTCAATGACCAAAAATTGGAAATTGACACGGTAAGAAACTTAAGAAACTATAGAATATATGGAATAACACAGAAAGATTTCGTTTTTTTATGAATCGTTTGTTCAATTAATTTCAAATAAGTCGTATCTTGTTCAACCCGATAAATAGAGCTGAGGTTATAGTTAAAACCGCTAGTAGAAAACCGAAATAACTAGTTATAGTAAGCATAAAGAGGCTAAACGAAATATGGTCTTTTTATACATATGTTTAGAAAGCACTTCCCTAAATTCAAATTTTTGAAAGATACAAACAAGAATAAGCAAAAAGACCAATTCCACTTATTCTTTCAATTGAAAGTTTTTGATTCATCAATCCTTCTAAACAGTAATAAAAAAAAAATGGGAGTGACATAGGTAAGAAATCAATTCATCATCTGTGATATCTGAGCATCCCCTAATTCCCAATCAACAGATTCATCTTAAAAACTAATATTCTTATACTAATATTATATATTCTAATTAATAATCAAAATTAGAAATAATAAAAAACTCTGTTGTGTAACTTCATTCAAAAAATGAAATTGAATCGCTTTAAAATTGGAAAATCATTTCTATTTTGATTTTGATCTTTTTTTTATTATTGTATCGAATACATTGTGTATTTTCGAACAAAGAATGACCTTATATTATACTAGAATCTCCCTTTTTTTTTACTTTAACTTTACTTTCCCTTTTCTTTTTTACTTTAATTTGATTTGACCTCATTAGATTCAGCAGTAGGTTCATTCTCATAATATCTCTAATGAGAAGAAAAAGAGTTTCGCATGATCTAATCGTGCGAAACTTATACATTTTTTCTTTACATATCTTAAATTAGAGAGCCCCCCGCCCTTTTATAATTATAATTCGATCAAGAACGGCCTTTTGGTTCTAATACAACAATGCGTGCATCGCGAATATTGATTATTTTCTTCTTTGTTCTCTTTACTTTCGTCGAAGACTATCGGCTAGTCTTACTTCTTACTGGACAACTAACCAATTCCTTAAAAATTAAAAAAAAAAGGGGGGGGGGGGTTCCAACAAAAAACATCTTCTACAAACACAAAAAGAAAGAATATTTTTATATTTTGGATCTAATTGAATTGTAGGTGTAGGAGAATGGAATATGATAATCCCACTCGCGAATTATTTGAAAGCAACCCGTTGTATTCACATTTTATCTGATCTTCAGTTTCTAATCCGAAGCCGATAATGGAGAGAACCCTTATACTACTACAGGAATTTGAAAATTTTTTTATTGAATAGTATAGAATACTACATCGACAGGCAACAATAAAAGAAAAAAGAAAGTCTCTAGCACTCCATTTAGATACTAATTGTGAAATTGCGTTGCTGTGTCAGAAGAAGGATAGCTATACTGATTCGGTATACTCTAAAGACACCCTTGGTACCCTATTGACGATCTCACAAAGATTAAATTTCAGTGAATTCCCATTTACTGATCTCATCTTTTACGGAATCGATCCCCTTTTTGACTGTACAAGAATACGTGGAGCTCGGCATGTCTGGAAGCACAGGAGAACGTTCTTTTGCTGATATTATTACCAGTATTCGATACTGGGTCATTCATAGCATTACTATACCTTCCCTTTTCATTGCGGGTTGGTTATTCGTCAGCACGGGTTTAGCTTACGATGTATTTGGAAGCCCTCGTCCAAACGAGTATTTTACAGA